GAGCTGCTAAATTAAGTTCTTATTTAGGTGAAGGAAGTATGACTGCTTTACCAATAGTTGAGACTCAATCTGGAGACGTTTCAGCTTATATTCCTACTAATGTAATTTCCATTACGGATGGACAAATATTTTTATCCGCCGATCTATTCAACGCTGGAATACGACCCGCTATTAATGTGGGTATTTCTGTTTCTAGAGTAGGATCTGCAGCTCAAATTAAAGCCATGAAACAAGTAGCCGGCAAATCAAAATTGGAACTAGCTCAATTCGCGGAATTAGAAGCCTTTGCACAATTTGCTTCTGATCTCGATAAAGCTACTCAGAATCAATTGGCAAGAGGTCAACGATTACGCGAATTACTCAAACAATCCCAAGCAGACCCTCTTCCGGTGGAAGAACAGGTAGTTACTATTTATACCGGAGCGAATGGCTATCTTGATCCGTTAGAAGTTGGACAGGTAAAAAAATTTCTCGTTCAATTACGTACCTACTTAAAAAAGAATAAACCTCAATTCCAAGAAATTATATCTTCTACCAAAACACTCACCGAGCAAGCGGAAGCTCTTTTGAAGGAAGTTATTCCGGAACAGATCGAACAGTTTCTACTTCAGGAACAAACATAAATTCATCACTCTTATTCTTATAAGAATAATAATTGAGAAATAGTTCTGATTTGAATCATTAAAAATGGGTTTCTTGGTATAGCTATAAAAAAAAATTAAAGATGTAAATAAATTGCGTCCAATAGGATTTGAACCTATACCAAAGGTTTAGAAGACCTCTGTCCTATCCATTAGACAATGGACGCTTTTCATTCCTAACTTTTCAAATTCTTTCTTTCTCTAGGATAAAATTTGATTACGATTACAAGGAAAATCCTTTAGGGAATAAAAAAAAATAAGGATGCATACCAAACATAATAAGGAAAGGAATGTAGTAAGTATTGTATGTATTAAGCGGGTAGCGGGAATCGAACCCGCATCGTTAGCTTGGAAGGCTAGGGGTTATAGTCGACGTTTGTTGATTATTTTTAACGTCTCTAATTCAAAACCGAACATGAATTTTTGCTTTCATTCGGCTCCTTTATGGAAAATCGATGTATTCCCAGTCCCAGATAAAAAATGATATCCATAACATCTATGTCAGCTTTTCTGTCTGAATGCATCCAAAGCTACTCACTTTCTAGATGATCCCTCTAGACGAGGGGGATCATATAAAATCCAAATCCGTTTAGTCTAGTTACTTCGTTCCCTATTTCTACTCAACTCACAGGATCCTGAGGAAAAAAATTTGGTTTCCACCGAGCTGAAACAATACGCCGATGGTTTTAGTAAACCAAAAACATCATTTTATAGCTATGGGCTTCAATCTCCCCTTAAAAAAATTGAAGATCTAGTTACGATTGGAAATAAACTTTTGTATCTTCATCCATGGATCCTTTACTCATACTCATTCAATTGGAAGAGTTGATCCAATTCAAAAAAATTATGCTTCGCGATCCTATAATCCAATTTTGTCTTTATTAAATTTCTAATTGACTTTTGGATACAAATCGTGAGAAGTTATATTCTTCTCAAATATGCCATTGAGAAGTAAAGGATTAAACCTTTTTAAGAAATAAAGTTTTTTTGTCGGAAACTGAAAGACCCCTTAACTATTTAAGGGGTTAATAGAACGAATCACACTTTTACCACTAAACTATACCCGCTACAATTTCATTATTGTATATGAATGGAACCTTTGTCGAATAAAGGAGATGAACCTCAAACCAAGATAGCATCAGAATTATGAAAATTATAGCGTTAACATCTATTTCACCCCACTAGAAACTTAAATTAAAGAAAAAAAAAAAAAAAGCAAGGCGAAGAACAAAAAAAGACTTATTTAATAATAAATATGAAATTATAAATAAATATAAAATATATGTGTTTAATATTTGAGTTTATTGTTTATTTAATATATGTATAATGTATGATATGTGTCTGTATATGTTTTTTTACAGTTAAAGTAAATAAATTTAGTAAAATAATAACAAATCTTAATTCTTAAATAATAAGAATTAAGATTTGACACTTCCATCATAGAATGAGAATAGAAATTGCCCGACCAGTACTTAAGCGGGCCAAGGTTTTTTCGTACAAAATAAAAAAAGTAAGGTAGTCTTTCTATTGGTGATATCTGTTTCAAATCATTATATAAATTGAATTGCTGATCTGATCAAAATTTTTTATATCGTATAATATCATCATAATATATATATATATTAAATTGATTGTTTTTTATATTTTTCTATTCTAATTCTAATAAGAAAAGAAAGAAGATGAGGGGTTTTTGATCAATCTTTACTTCAACTTTACCTGTTATATCACATAAAAAGTTTTAAATTTTGAGTTGGGAGAGATGGCTGAGTGGACTAAAGCGGCGGATTGCTAATCCGTTGTACGATTTTTATTTATACCGAGGGTTCGAATCCCTCTCTCTCCGCTATCCCTCATCACTGGATCCCTTGATTAAAATAGTTAATGGAATAAAGAATTCCTAAAAAAAGCAAAGCTAAAAATGTCTTATGTTTATTCTTCACGTCCAGGATTGCGTCCTGGATCATTAGATAAGAATCCGAAGATGAAGAGAGAAACAAAGAATATCACTACTGTATAAACAAAGAGTTTGAGAGTAAGCATTACAAAATCTCCAAGATCATTTTTTTAGGGGAATAGATTACCCATTTTTTTCGTACCGCATATGCTATAATGAAGTGTGTGTGTGTTTTTTTTTTCAAAAAATCATGAATTTAGGAGAATATGGAAGATTTCATCGAAAACTTACAGCAGCTTGCCAAACAAAGGCTAAGAGAAAAAAGAATAGAGGTATGATAGGCATAATGTCTATGAGTGGATTGAAAAAAGCATAAGCCTCGGGCAATTTGGCGAAGAAAAAACTACTTGAACTCAAATAAGGGATAGAATTAAGACAGATACAGATTAAACTAAAGATATTAAGCATAACAAAAATTTCGTTCTTGTAGATTAGATAATTTAATTTTGATTGAGTCATTTTTATAATATTAAGGTAAAAATTAAAAAGGCAGGCCAAAAAATCCTTCTTTTTCTTTGAACTATCCCAAATAAAAAACCCCTTTCAATTCCGAGAATACAAAGAATTATACTTTCATACAATATCTTAATAGAATTCAATGTAATGATCAATGAATTTTTTGATTCTATATGTATAGAAACCTAGCAACAATATATTACATACTAGAATTGACGAATAACCAATACTAATATAATATTAGTATTTATTAGTGTTGAATAGAAATTCAAATGGGGCGTGGCCAAGCGGTAAGGCAACGGGTTTTGGTCCCGTTACTCGGAGGTTCGAATCCTTCCGTCCCAGACCCTTTCTGCTATAAAGGGCAGATTGGATCACATTGTTTCCAACATTAAACAGAAAATTGTTAAAGAGAACAATCTTTCGTTCTGAATTCTAAGAATGATTCTTAAGAATTTTTTGCAGTTGGAAATAAAGATCTTTAATTTTTTAACTTAATTTTTATGATATAAATCTTTGCTTTGGTATTCGAAGAAGTGCAATAAATCTATATATTATCGATAAACTTTCCAACCTTCGTGGGTCATTGGAATAGTTTATTTGATTAAAAATAGATTTTATTCTGGAATTGGGAATTCATTAGAGCCCCTTTCTTTGAGGTTTTTAATTTATTTGTTCAAGAAAAAAAGGATCCTTCATGATTGATCGTCCCAAACAATCTGTTGAAAATTTCAATAAATCTTAAGCAAACTAAACTCATTTATTCTTTTTTTTTTTTTTTTTTATGTATTGTATTTCATTCTTATGTATTGTATTTCATTCTATTAATATGATATGGGGTTAAAAAAGGGATCCTTCCTGAGTAAGACTTTTTCGGAAAGTAAGGAAAGGAAAATATTATTATATCTATAAATAGTCTCTATAATATTAAATTATAGAGACTATTTTATAGATATAATATAAAATCAAAACTATACGGCCGGCCATATCATAATATATAATAATATATACATATATCAGTTGATCCAATGACTATTCATGATTTCATATTGAATCAATTCCATATCAGTTTGAAATTAAATAAGAGAAATGTTATGGTAAAACTTCGTTTGAAACGATGTGGTAGAAAGCAACGTGCGACTTGAAGGACATGATTGACTGTGGATTCTTACATCCGCCATTTTCTATAAGAATGAAGATGCTCTTGGCTCGACATAGTTTGTTCTTTTTACTAGGAACCTAATTTGTGTTGGGTTCTAATCTAAATAAAAAGTACATGATGAAGCTCGAGCAGAAAGGATTGAGATTCATTTATCGGGGGGAAGAATCTAGGGTTAGTGACAATAAAAATCAATAAGTTGAACCAACTTTGTAAATATATCCTCTATAATATAAATTTATAATATAAATGGATAAATTATATAAATTGAAAAGGGTTAAAATTCAAACAAGTTTGAAATAAAAAAGAAAATAAGTAATATTTGTCGGAATTCATAAAACTATTTCGATCAAAAGTGTATCACAAGGGAATCAATCTCTCTTATTTTTTTCTATAGAAAGAAATAAGAAAAAAACAAAGGGTATGTTGCTGCCCTTTTGAAAGGAGTAAGGATCACCGAAGTAATGTCTAAACCCAATGATTTCACAAAACAAAGATAAAGGATTCCGGAACAAGGAAACACTATTTTCAATTGTCTCAACAATTGGATCAAAATGCGGAATAAAAATTGATTCGAGACAAACAAAAGAAGTTAGAGACGGCTCAATAAATATCTGAGGATTTCCTCAGAATTACCCAACTTGAGTTATGAGTACGAATGAGATCTTTTTCACTTTCGTAAAGAAAGAGGAATAAAAAACCACTTTAATCATAGTCTAATTCATTATTTATTCAGTATTTTATGGATATATTTGCCGTTATATACAGAAATTAGAATCATTTTTTCTCGAGCCGTATGAGGATAAAGCCTCCTATACGTTTCTAGGGGGGGCATTGTTTATCTACATCTATCCCGATGAGCCATCTATCGAATCGTTGCAATTGATGTTCGATCCCGAAGAGAAGGAAGAGATCTTCGGAAGGTAGGTTTTTACGATCCGATAAAGAATCAAACCTATTCAAATGTTCCCGCTATTCTATATTTCCTTGAAAATGGCGCTCAACCCACAGTAACTGTTCATGATATTTTAAGGAAGACAGAATTATTTAAAGAAGGAATATTGGGTTAACTGTTAATTAAATTAAAAAATATTGAATAAAAAAGAGAGGGTACTAGCATCTATCTTTGTATAATTATTTCTCCATAATTTGTTTGCTCTTTTTTTGCTCACTTATTATTTTATTATTTATTTTTTATTGTGGGAATTTAATTTACCGACAAAGACAGGGTGAATTTCGGTTATTGTACCTCTTTTGATTGAATCAACTCGATATTTTTCTCTACCCTGCCTTTATTTATTTTTGCATTCAAATTTCTTTTTTTACTTATATTGTGCCAATCCAACACAAGGCCTTAATTTGATTTATTTATAATTTTTTTCTCAGCATTCTATATCATATTGACAATGGTGTACCGAACAAATATAATTTGATCGTAGATAAATAAAATGGATCTGTTTATTCCTGCCTCATATTTATTTTTTTTTCCTTCGCTTTAGCCTTAGTCACCTTAGTCATAAGGATGTGTTTACTGAATTTACTGGGATACAAGACGTAAAAAAAATGGAATGGATCAAGAGAAAAATAGGTATAAGTTTTGATTATAGATATTTAGATATATCTATTGAGAATTTATTTGAGAATTTATTATTTTTTAATCCAATCCTACCTATTTTAGTGGATTGGTGTTTATAATTGATTAAAAAAATCTTTCTTTTAAATTGAATTTGTTGCTAGTTCAATCTTTTTATTTTGGCGGGATGGGATCAAAAATTTTTTTTATCGTATCTACAATCCGGGTTGCTAACTCAACGGTAGAGTACTCGGCTTTTAAGTGCGACTATGATCTTTTACACATTTGGATGAAGCAACGAATTCGTCCAGACTATTGGTAGAGTCTATATAAGACCACGACTGATCTTAAAAGGTAATGAAGGAAAAAACAGCATGTCGTAATAATTTTTTTATTAAAATTAAAATAGAACTTTTAATTTATCCTTAACTTAACTGTATATATATATTATTAATTGTTTTTATTTTTGGAAGGAGACAAAAGAAATTTACAGTTGGGTCTAGTGAATAAATGGATATCCTCTTTTAGCCCTAATTTTGGTAAAAAGCAACGAGCTTATATTCTTAAAATTGGAATAATTACCCGATCTAATTTGGATGTTAAAAATAAATTAGTGCCAGTGCAAAAAAAGGTTTTTATGCGAGTAAATCATTGATTATTTTTTATTTTTTTTATGAAAAAAAATCCTAACTATTCTCTTGGAGACGGATGTGTAGAAGAAACAGTATACTGATAAAGTAAAGAGAATATAATTTTTTCCAAAATCAAAAGAGCGATCGGGTTGCAAAAATAAAGGATTTTTTACCCTCTTTTAACAAAGGATAAAACCTATTGTATAGAAAAGGAGAGGAAAAGGATCCTGTTGATTGGATTCTAGGTCTCCGGGGTCTATCTTTATTTCTTAACTATATATACTGTAATTATATACCCTGTTCGGACCATATTGCACTATGTATCATTTAATAACCCAAGAAATGCTTCCTGTCTTGTGTCTCTGTTTCAAGTAGAAAAATTTAAATGGAAGAATTCCAAGGGTATTTAAAAAAAGATAGATCTCTGCAACAACACTTCCTATATCCGCTTCTCTTGCAGGAGTATATTTACACACTTGCTCATGATGATAGTTTAAATGGTTCGATTTTTTACGAACCTATCGAATTTATTGGTTATGACAATAAATTTAGTTTAGTACTTGTAAAACGTTTAATTACTCGAATGTATCAACAGAATTTTTTGATTTATTTGGTTAATGATTCTAATCAAAATAGATTCGGTGGTCACACCAATTATTTTTATTCTCATTTTTTTTATTCTAAAATGGTATCAAAGGGTTTTTCAGTCATTGTGGAAATTCCATTCTCGCTACGATTAGTATCTTCCTCCGAAGAAAAAGAAATACCAAAATCTCAGAATTTAGGATCTATTCATTCAATATTTCCTTTTTTAGAGGACAAATTATCTCATTTAAATAATGTTTCAGATATACTAATACCCCATCCTATCCATTTTGAAATTTTGGTTCAAATCCTTCAATGCTGGATTCAAGATGTTCCCTCTTTACATTTATTGCGATTCTTTCTACATAAATATCAGAATCTGAATAAAACTATTCAGAGTAATAAAACTATTTATGTTTTTTCAAAAGAAAATAAAAGACTATTTTGGTTCTTGTACAATTCTTATGTATCTGAATGCGAATTTTTATTAGTTTTTTTTC